TACCGGAAATTATGATCAAGGATTGCTCTATGAACCACCCTCGACCTCAGAGATCCCTCCGGAAATATTTTTCAAATATAAAAGTTCAGTATCTTCCCACGAATTAGTGAATTAGGACAGGATCCTTTAGATACAGAATAACAAATGTATAGACGACTAATAAAGAGCGAGTCAATCTTCATAAATTTCATCGTAAATGTGAAATACTTAAATACAAATAAAAATCTGGGAGAGATAAAAAAGATGCAGGGTCGTTTGTCTGCTTGGTTAGTCAAACATGGGTTAGTTCATAGATCTTTAGGTTTCGATTACCAAGGAATAGAAACTTTACAAATAAAGCCCGAGGATTGGCATTCGATTGCCGTCATTTTGTATGTATATGGTTACAATTATCTACGTTCCCAATGTGCTTATGATGTAGCACCAGGCGGGCTGTTAGCTAGTGTGTACCATCTTACTAGAATAGAGTATGGTATAGATCAACCAGAAGAGGTATGCATAAAAGTATTTGCCCCAAGGAAGAATCCTAGAATTCCATCTGTTTTCTGGGTTTGGAAAAGTGCAGATTTTCAAGAAAGGGAATCTTATGATATGCTAGGAATCTTTTATGACAATCATCCACGCCTAAAACGTATTTTAATGCCTGAAAGTTGGATAGGCTGGCCTTTACGTAAGGATTATATTGCCCCCAATTTTTATGAAATACAAGATGCTCACTGAATAATCAGAAACTACTATTCACTTCGACAACTCCAAATATTCTTTTAATATTTGGACGTTCTCTTATAGACTAAACAAAGTAATTCATGTTTCATTCATTAGGTGGGCTAAAAAAAAAGAATTAGAGGGTTCATTAAAATTATCAAATTTTGAAGATACCTTTTCGCACGAGCCGAGCCAATAGGATAAAATTTAAAGAGTTCCACATCATGAACTATGTACCGCGCACATCACTTAGAAGGGCTCTAGAAAGTAAAATAGGAAGAAATAAAGAAATAGAATATGAAAAATATAAGGAAATGAAAGAGGGTCATATTCTATTTGTACTGTATCTGAGATCAATCTTAGCTATTACCGCCCTTCACCACCCTAGACTTAGACTCTATTTTTTGGTCTTTCAACTAAACAATTGTAATTTACCCTTTCGACTATGTATGAAATAGTAATCTTTTTTTACTGGCGGATACACGAACAAATAAAAAAGTAAAAAGAAACAAAATGCAATTCGTTTCTTTTGTATACTTTAATACAATACACAATAATACACAATAATAAAATACACACTAATAAATAAAAATAAATACACAATAAAATACACAATACGCATCGTTTTTTTTACCTGTTTTAGATACAATATACAAAACAAAATTAGTAAGGGTTATAGTTCCGACACTTAGATGGATAAGTATGTATCATGATCTATAACTAGAACACTGAATATATATGTCGACCCATACCAATTAATTTGTAGAATATATACTCATACAAATTACTCATGTGCCAGGAACCAGATTTGAACTGGTGACACGAGGATTTTCAGTCCTCTGCTCTACCAGCTGAGCTATCCCGACCATTGATGACGCACCATCCTCATTTTATTTTAATATAGGACTAGGGTCTATGTCAATTAAAAAAATGAAAAGATATTACAAAGTAATATCCAGGCCCTGGTCGAATTTCTTGTATCTTCAAAATAAAAACTTTCTAAGTTTCAATACAGTACAAATAATGATATGGATTGTTAATTATTTCAATTTAACATATTATTCAAAGATACTCATTTGCATTTGAACACGTATCATATATATCACACACAAGGCTTATGATGTGATAAGAAAAAAGAATTTCCGCTCAGATCTGTTTCTGTTTGTGAAATGTGAAATATAGTGGAGTGAGAATGACTGAGAACTATAACCAATTTTGAGTCACTAACAAAATAAGAAGACAAATAATTAGGGAGTCAACCGGGTCTTTTTGGGGATAGAGGGACTTGAACCCTCACGATTTCTAAAGTCGACGGATTTTCCTCTTACTATAAATTTCATTGTTGTCGATATTGACATGTAGAATGGGACTCTATCTTTATTCTTATCCGATTAAAAAATTATTAAAAATAAAAAGATTTAGCGGACGGAGTCGTCATTAATCATTTTGAATTATTTGGCGATAGTATTTCAGTAAGTATACATATGTATATAGGTTTATCTTTCATCCTTTCGGAAGTTTCGATGGAAGGATTCCTTTACTACGAATACAATGCAGCCAACTCCATTTGTTAGAACAGCTTCCATTGAGTCTCTGCACCTATCCTTTATTTATTCTCGCTTTCTGAAACCTTTGTTTGTTTTCATAAAACAGGATTTGGCTCAGGATTGCCCATTTTTAATTCCAGGGTTTCTCTGAATTTGAAAGTTATCACTTGGTAGGTTTCCATACCAAGGCTCAATCCAATTAAGTCCGTAGCGTCTACCAATTTCGCCATATCCCCCTTTTTGTTCAT